ATAGGCGAATATAACCAACTATCATTAAGAATTTCATCCTTTGACCAAAAACAAGCAAGCGGCGGAATACCGCAAAGAGAAAGTGTACCTAATAAAAAAGCGTTTTTTGTAATGGGTGCGTGTTTTGTTAAACCCCCCATAAGAACCATATTTTGACTTTTATTTGGCGAGTAGCCAACAACAGTTTCCATTGAATGAATAACAGACCCAGAACCTAAAAATAATAAAGCTTTGGAATAAGCATGCGTAATTAAATGAAATAAAGCACTTCGATAAGACCCCATTCCGAGAGCTACCATCATATAACCCAATTGAGACATTGTAGAGTAAGCTAAACCCCTCTTAATGTCTTTTTGAGCAAGAGCTAAAGTAGCTCCTAGGACTACTGTAATTATGCCTATCGACCAGATTAAATTCATTATATAAGGTATAACTATAAAAAGAGGAAGAAGGCGAGCTACAAGAAAAATACCCGCTGCTACCATAGTGGCAGCATGGATAAGAGCCGAAATAGGTGTGGGTCCTTCCATAGCATCAGCTAACCATACGTGTAGAGGAAATTGTGCCGATTTAGCAACTGCTCCAGAAAATACTAGAACCGCACACAAAGTAGCAAATGTCAAATTTACTTCATTATTAGAAACCAAGTTATTGATTATTTCAAATAAATCGGTCAGTTCAAAACTACCTGTTATCCAATAAAAACCTAAAATTCCTAATAATAAACCAAAATCTCCTACACGATTGGTTACAAAAGCTTTTTGACAAGCATTTGCAGCGGAAGGTCGTGTGAACCAAAACCCAATTAAGAGATAGGAAGACATTCCAACCAATTCCCAAAAAATATAAATTTGTATAAAATTTGAACTAGTAACTAATCCCAACATTGAAGTACTGAAAAAACTCATAGAAACAAAAAATCTCAAGTAGCCTTGATCATGAGACATATAATTGTCACTATAAATAAGAACCAAAATTCCAACAGTAGTTATTAACATTAACATAATGGACGTAAGCGGATCGATTAAATAACCGAATTCTAAAGAAAAATCATTATCGAGGGCCCAAGACCATATATATTGATAGATGGAATTGCTATTTATTTGTTGAATCGACAAATTTATTGACAAAATCATGGCTATAGTTAACAATAAAATACTCGTAAAGGCACACATACGACGAATATTTTTTGTTGCTGTCGGGAAAAGAAGGAGCCCAGTTCCTATTAAGATAGGAACTGGAAGTTGAACCAAAGGTATGATCCACGTATATTGATATGTCGTTTCCATAAAAAAAATTTTAACTCTTTTCTTTTATTAATATTAATTATTTTTTTTAATTAAATTATTTTATTTTTATTTAATTATTTATTAATTAGATAATTAGATTAAATTTATTAGTTTATTAATTAGTTCGAATTCACCAGCCATTATCTTGTTTGAAAAAAATGACTAAAATTAACAAATGGAAAATGAATATGAATCTATGTATGTACTAACTTAACTATAATTATCTATAATTATAAGTTTTTTTTAGTTAGACTTATTAGGTTGCTTTCATAATTTCTCATAAATACATCAGATATTGAAATCAAGAATTTATAATTGGTCAAACCCCTGTAAAAAATAAATTAATTACTAGATCTACTTCCACTTTGACAATTCAAGTCAAATTAAGGATGTTTTTACAGGTTTTGAAAGTTACTAAAAAAAAAAACGAAGTCTATTAGTTTTTTTAGTAAAATTTTATGTGATTTTATCATACCTTTCAACTTTTATTTTAATAGTTCAAACAAAATTAAAATAAAATATAAAATATTATCGAGAAAAAAAAAATACCTAATGAATTAGAAAATAACCTGTTTTTTTTTTGAATAACTTAACTAATAAATGTCTTTCACATTCAGCTATATCAACGAGAAATCTCTTAATTTTAAGTTAAATGGCAGTTCCAAAAAAACGTACTTCTGCATCAAAAAAACGTGTTCGTAAAAATTTTTGGAAAAGGGAGGGGTATTGGGCAGCGTTAAAAGCGTTTTCCTTGGGTAAATCTCTTTCAACTGGGAATTCAAAAAGTTTTTTTTGTACAACAAAGAAATAGAACAAGTAAAAACGGTGGAAACATTCCAACCGTCCCGCTAAAAAATTGACTTATTTATATTTATAAAAAAAAAAATTCCCGAGTTCCATTCCCTGTTGAATTAATCAATAGGGAATGAAATTCATTCCGCTCTTAACTTAAAACTTCGAATATGCCAAATCCTAAAAATTAGGATTACCCTATTCAAAATTAAAAATTTTAATTATTAATTATATTAAAAAAATTCATTGAACATTTCTTTTTGTGGGGGGGTTGAATTTAGTAAATGTAAATAAAATACGTCAAAAAACTTGACTAACCAAAACGGGCTAGGGATAGGTTCGAACCCTTAATTCTAGTTTTGTTTATTGCAGAGTAATTCTAGTTTTAGAAGGATTCAACAATACACAATAAAACCCTAAACAGAAAAAAGGAACGTTGAAATCAAATAGATGTTTGAACTAATTTTTATTTAGCAATTTTAACCTTTCCATAAATTTAACCTAATTAAATTATTAAATCTGGACGATTGGTTACTGATATAATATTATGAGTTGAAGCTAAGCCGCTATGGTGAAATTGGTAGACACGCTGCTCTTAGGAAGCAGTGCTAGAGCATCTCGGTTCGAATCCGAGTAGCGGCATTGCATCTCCAAAAAAGTAAATAGATCCTATATTCAATTCCTGATTGCGATTTTAGAATTCAAGATTCTTATGATATTTTCAACATTAGAACGTATATTAACTCATATTTCTTTTTCAATCGTTTCAATTATAATTACAATTCAGTTAATAACCTTTTTAGTTGATGAAATCGTAAAACTCTATTACTCATCCGAAAAGGGCATGCTAATTACCTTTTTATCTATAACGGGATTATTAATTACTCGTTGGATTAATTCGAGACATTTTCCGCTAAGTAATTTATATGAATCGTTAATTTTTCTTTCATGGAGTTTGTCCCTGATTCATATAGTTCCATATTTCAAAAAAACGAAAAATCTTTTAAGCACCATAATTGGGCCAAGTGCTGTTTTTACACAGGGCTTTGCTACTTCGGGTCTTTTAACTGCAATACACGAATCAACAATATTGTCCCCCGCTCTTCAATCCGAGTGGCTAATAATGCACGTAAGTATGATGATATTAGGATATGCGGCACTTTTATGTGGATCATTATTATCAGTATCGCTTCTAGCCATTACAGTTAGAAAAACAAGAACCGTTTTTTCTATGAGTAATAATTTTTTAAATTTTAATGACTCGTTAAAATTTGACAAAACCGAATACATAAAAGAACGGGGTATTAGTTTACAAAATACTTCTTTTTTGGGTAAAAAAAACTTCTACAGGTCACAATTGCTTAAGCAATTGGATTATTGGAGTTATCGAGTTATCAGTCTAGGTTTTATCTTTTTAACCCTAGGAATTATTTCTGGAGCGGTATGGGCTAATGAAGCGTGGGACTCTTATTGGAGTTGGGATCCAAAAGAAACTTGGGCTTTTATTACTTGGATTGTATTTGCCATTTATTTACATATTCGAACAAAATGGAAGGGTATAAAGTCATCAATTGTGGCGTCTATTGGATTTCTTCTAATTTGGATATGCTATTTTGGGGTAAATCTTTTCGGACTAGGACTACACAGTTATGGCTCATTTCCATTATTATCTAATTGAATTATAAATTATAAAAATATTTTTTAGAAATCCAAAGGTAAACAGCACGTATCGTTAAAGCCGACCCGAACCCGGTGAATCAAATATTTGATTCACCGGGTTCGGATCGGCTCAACTTAATTTATTTAGTTAATTTTTTTTATTTAGTTAACGTACGAAATTTTAGTTAAGATAAGAAAAGAGAAGAAAAAAAGCCTTTTTTTTGTGATTGTAGATTGTAGAACTAAGCGATAAGTTAAAAAAAAACTAGTTATTAAAAGAATTAGATAGAATAAGTTCCACTTTTTGAACTGATAGTGAAAGAACGAAATCAGGATACATACCAATACCTAGTACGGGTAAGAAAATACAGATTAAAAGAAATAACTCTCGGGGCCCAGAATCCAAAAAAGAGTAATTTGAAATACTAAATATCTTGTATCCATAGAACATTTGACGTAACATAGCTAATAAATAAATGGGAGTTAATATTATTCCAATTGCCATTACAAGAGTAATTATAAATTTTGTCATTAAAAGATATTTTGAACTAGTAATTAATCCAAAAAATACTATTAATTCGGCAAAAAAACCACTTAAACCTGGTAATGCAAGAGAGGCCATTGAAAAGCTATTAAACATCGTAAATAGCTTTGGCATTCGGATAGCTATTCCACCCATTTCATCAAGATAAACGAGACGTATGCGATCATAAGTTATTCCAGCCAAGAAAAAAAGTGCAGCACCAATAAATCCATGAGAAATTATTTGTAAAAGGACTCCGTTCAGTCCCATATCGGTGATAGAACCAATTCCTATAAGTATGAAACCCATATGCGATACAGAAGAATAGGCTATTCTTTTTTTTAAATTACGTTGACCAAGAGATGTTAAAGCTGCATAGATTATTTGTATTGCGCCTACTATCAGCAACCAAGGAGAGAATATAGAATGAGCATGAGGAAATAATTCCATATTCATGCGAACTAATCCATAAGCTCCCATTTTTAATAATATTCCGGCTAAAAGCATACAAGTACTATAATGGGCTTCTCCATGAGTATCCGGTAACCATGTATGTAGGGGTATCATTGGTAATTTGACTGCAAAAGCAATAAAAAATCCAATATATAATATAATTTCCAACGCCACAGGATAAGACCGATTGACCAATATTTCAAAATTTAATGCTGGTTCAGTAGAACTATATAAACCAATACCTAGAACGCCCATTAAAAGAAAAACGGAACCCCCCGCTGTATACAAAATAAACTTTGTAGCTGAGTACAGACGTTTTTTTCCTCCCCATATAAATACAAGTAAATACACGGGAATTAATTCTAACTCCCACATCAGAAAAAAAAGTAAAAGGTTCCGCGAAGAAAATAATCCTATTTGTCCACTGTACATTGCTAACATCAGAAAATGAAATAATTGAGAATCCCGAGTAATTGGCCATGCAGCTAAAGTAGCTAAAGTAGTGATGAATCCTGTCAGTAAAATGGGTCCTATAGATAGTCCATCTATTCCCAATCTCCAATGGAAATCCAAAAAATGGATCCACTTATAATCTTCGACTAATTGTATTAATGGATAATCCGATTGGAAATGATAAGAAAATGCATAAGTCGTTAGAAGCAGCTCTAAAATACATATGCATATAGTATACAAACGTATTACTCTATTTCCTCTATGCGGAAGAAAGAAAATTAAGGAACCCGCAATTATTGGCAAAACCACAATTATTGTTAAGCACGGAAAATTATTCGTGGTAAAGACAAGATAGACTTGGCTCATAAAACTCTGTGCTCAAACTAGTTTGAGCACAGAGTTTTGTCGGTAAAAAAAAAAAAAAGAAAATGAAATGGATTCAAGTAAAATTTTGTAAAACGATTAATAAGCTAGACCCATGCTGCGAGTTGTTTCATGCCCTAAATAAACCCGAACACTCAAGAAATCCGTTGGGCAGGCGGATTCACATCTCTTACAACCAACACAGTCCTCGGTCCTTGGGGCCGAAGCTATTTGGCCAGCTTTACAACCATCCCAGGGTATCATTTCTAATACATCCGTGGGACACGCTCGAACACATTGAGTACATCCTATACATGTATCATAAATCTTTACTGAATGTGACATTGAATCTATATATTGTTGAACGTCATAAAATTTCGGTCTAGTAAAAAAACTTATAAGTATAAAGGAATACTCTATTTCGATACCAGACGAATCAATAAGTCATAAGTCATCGAGATCAATCTACTTAAAAATAAAATTTTTTTAGTAACGAGGCCCAAAATACTTTGAGTTGTTATGTTTTTACAAGCAAGATCATATCTTACCCTTATTAACCCACTATATTTATATTTATGAGTATAAAAATTTCCATGTATGGGATTTATTTACTCAACAAATTAGATTGGTTAATACGAGTGGATTTTCTGTTACGATAAATTGATGAAACAATAGCTGGCCCAATAGCTGCTTCAGCGGCTGCAATAGCGATAACAAAAATAGAGAAAATGTCGCCTCTTAATTGACGATTATCTAAAATATTAGAAAATGTTATAAAATTGATATTAACTGAATTTAATATGAGTTCAAGACACATAAGGGCTCTAACCATATTTCGACTTGTGATTAATCCATAGGTACCAATAGCAAATAAATAGGCACTCAAAACAAGTATATCTTCGGGCATCATTAATCAACTCCTTACCTATTTGGCTTCATTTTAATCTCAAGACAAGTTGACTCAATTTGATCCCAACAAGTATGGAACAGACTAAGAGAATAGATTAGGAATAGATCGATCTAAAATAAAACGTAAGTTTTTATATTGTATTTTCGATAGGAATTCCAATGTTTTAATATTACTGTTTCTTTTATTCTATTGTTTTTTATTTAAATTTTAAAAAATTTATTATTGATTTTTTATTGACGAGCTATAGCAATTGCACCTATTAAAGCCACTAAAAGAATTATCGAACTAAGTTCAAATGGAAGAAAAAAATCGGTTGATAAATGAATTCCAATTTGTTGGCTAGTACTTATCAAATCTTGCTCCAGAATCTGATTTGATTTTGTAGTCCAAAAGAGTCCATACCAAGAGGTGTCTAAAATAGTTGCAATTAGTGAAATAAAAAGACTTGTAGAAACTACTGAAGTAACTCGATCCCCGACGGTACCAAGACGAAAATCTTTGTAATATTCTGAATCATTCATGAACATCACAGCAAAAATGATTAAAACATTTATAGCCCCTACATAAATAAGGAGCTGCGCGGCGGCTACAAAATACGAGTTCGATAGAATATAGAACAAAGATATACAAAAAAGAACCAATCCTAATGAAAAAGCCGAATAAATTGGATTTGGAAGTAATATTAATGTCAAACTTCCTAATATAAGACCGAATCCCAGCAATGTTAAAAGAAAATCCTGTATTGGTCCAGGTAAATCCATTTTTTATAAAAAAAAATCTAACTAGTTCATGCTTTTGTTGACTTGACCCGGCAAAAAGGAGTTATACTAAAAAACTAGAATTTTTAATAGACTAAGGGTTGGCTGGAGGTTTTGAGTATTGATCTAGATACAATTATCAGTATCGTACTTTTTCTATTCTTGAAAGTGGTAGAGTGAATTAAATTATATAATTATATTTATAAGTGAATTAAATTATATTTATAATTTATATTATATATTTATATTATATATATAATATAATTTTATATTTAAATTAAATTTATTTTAATTTTTTTAAATCATTATTTTTTTTTTTCAAATAGAAACGGATTTCAAATCAAAATGAAAACAGGATTCTTGTCACCCACCTTTTCTTTTGTAGTAATCCAGTAAAAACCCCATTTCTTTACATCCAATATTAGGCTTTTTTTTTAAGTTTTTTATTTTTAAATCAAGGGTTTTATATTTGTTATTTTGTATGAATTCGCCGAAATTGTTCGAATTGTGTAATCATCAATTATTGATACCGGCAACCGGCCTAGAGCCATTTGATTATAATTCAATTCGTGACGATCATAAGTAGAAAGCTCATACTCTTCAGTCATTGATAAACAATTGGTCGGACAATATTCAACGCAATTACCACAAAATATACAGATTCCAAAATCAATACTGTAATTAAGTAATCGTTTCTTTCTAATATCCGTTTCCAATTTCCAATCAATAACGGGTAGATCTATAGGACATACACGCATACATACTTCACAAGCAATGCATTTATCAAATTCAAAGTGAATTCGTCCTCGGAACCGTTCCGATGTGATCAATTTTTCGTAGGGGTATTGAATCGTTACAGGTAAACGATTCGTGTGGTACAGGGTAATCATGAACCCTTGACCAATGTACCTGGCAGCTCGTATTGTTTGATGCAAAGAATTCGAGACCTGAGTTAATATAGGGAACATATCGAAATACCTAGAAATAACATATCTTTTTATTTTTTTTTTTCTTTCTCTTAGTTTCAGACAGATTAGGAACATATAATATTCTAGTTCTTTATAGTGAAAAAAGCTGGAATGAAGTAGTTAATAATAAATTACCTAGAGAAATGGGTAAAAGAAATTTCCATCCAAGATTTAAGAGTTGGTCCATTCTCAGCCTCGGTAAAGTCCATCTTGTTACAATCGAACTAAATAAGAACAAATAAGTTTTAGCTAATGTAATAAAAATACCGATTAGTATTCCAAAGACTTGACCTCTTTTATTTATGTCAAAAAGCTCGGGAACTAATATGTATGGAATAGAAAAATTCCAACCCCCTAAGTAAAGAACTGTTACAAATAATGAAGAAATTAGTAGATTTAGATATGAAGCAACATAAAATAAACCAAATGTAATTCCCGAATATTCGGTTTGATAACCTGCTACTAATTCTTCTTCGGCTTCCGGTAAATCAAAAGGTAATCTTTCACACTCGGCTAGAGAAGAAATTAAAAAAATGATAAACCCTATAGGTTGACGCCACAAATTCCATCCCCAAAAACCATATTTTGCCTGGGCTTCAACTATATCAACTGTACTTGAACTATTAGATAATCATAGTCGACAATAACATCACTGTTTTGTCGCTATTACAAAACCGTACATGAGATTTTCAACTCATACGGCTCCTCATAGGTTAAAATGAATCTAAGGACCATTCGCCATTATTTGCTTGTAGAATTGATAGAGAATCAAACTCTTATCCTAGGGCCTAGAATTCGACCAACGGCATTCTGTCTGCTATATAAAAAAAAAAAGTGCTTCTGAATTGATCTCATCTTTTATTTAAAAAATTTTCATTTTTCTTTGTTGATTAATGGTTTTATACTTAAATAAAAAAAATTTTAAGAATGATAAGAATATCATCTAAATATTTTAAATTATCATTTTTTATTATGAATACAAAGAAAGAATTAGACGTCCATAACAAAACAAAAATTCAATTTCTTAAAAATTGAAAAGTAAAGAACTAGTTATGAATAAAAAACATATCTTTTGCAATTCTATTCTTTCTATTTTAATTTGTTTCTTATATTCTCCTTTCTCAAAAAGGTACAGTAACAAAAATAAAAGATTTCTTCGTTCTCGATAGTTATTTATTTAATTCGTGGATAGGAAGATACTCGGGATCGAAATCTTGGGGAGTACTTAGTGACATTTCTACGAACTTACCGCCCCAATTAGGATTTCCTTTCTATAACTAAATATCCTCATGGATACTTTATAAAATATCAATTACTAATCCTTTGTGTATCTTGGTCTTCCGAATCACCCACTTTTTATCTTTGATTCAGGTAATAGATCTACCGAAATAGATAATAAAAACCTCATTTAGTTTATTTTTTAAGTCCGCTTCAAGCTATGATAAGTAATCAACTACGCTTGGGGTAAAAAGTATCGACTTTTTCTGTTTACTTTAGATTTAATTCTTGTACATAGAAAATGAGATTTTATTTCATTAATAGCAAATTATTAAGCCATTTTTTTTTTCACTCATATAACTATCTGATTTAGTTCATCAACCTTACGGATAAATGAAAAAACTCGTTTAACGTTCTTTCTAGAAAGACAACTTACTGGAAAGAAAATAAATTAAAGCGTGTGTGTTTCGTCGAATCGCACGTAGAGATATTGATAATACACATAGAGTTAATGGTATTTCATAACTAATTGATTGGGCAGCAGCCCTTAATCCACCTAAAAAAGAATATTTATTATTTGATCCATAGCCCGCCATAAGAAGGCCAACCGGAGCAAGACTCGAAACAGAGATCCATAAAAAAACACCAATACTAAGATCAGATATAATAAAGCGATAGCTAAACGGAATTACTGAATAACTTAGTAAAATGGATATTACTGCTATGGACGGTCCTATACTGAATAAACGAGTATCTCCTCTAGATGGACGAAGATTCTCTTTTAAAAGCAGTTTTGTACCGTCTGCGAGAGCTTGAAGAAGTCCCCACGGCCCGGTGTATTCGGGTCCAATGCGTTGTTGTATCCCTGCAGATATTTCTCTTTCTAACCAAACAATTACTAGGACACCTAAGGTGATTCCTAATACAAGCGTCAAAATAGGGACAAGGATCCATATAATGCCATAAACTTCTTTTAAGTATCCAACTCTGGAAAAAGAATTGATAGCTTCTTCTAGTTCTGTTGTATTAATTATCATTTCAACGATCAACTTCTCCCATAATGATATCTATGCTGCCTAGTATCGTCATAATATCAGCCAATTTCATTCTTTTAACTAACTGAGGAAGAATTTGCAAATTGATAAACCCCGGTGGTCTAATTTTCCATCTCCAAGGAAAAACGCTCCGATCTCCTATCAGAAAGATTCCCAATTCTCCTTTTGGGGCTTCGAGTCTTACATAAAGTTCTTGTTTGGACAATTCAAAAGTTGGAGAAGGTTTTTTACTAATGAATCGATAGTCAAAATCAGTCCATTTAGGGTCTGTTATTCTATCAAAGCGTCGGGTTTCTAAATTCTCGTAGGGTCCCCCTGGAAGTCCTTCCACCGCCTGTTGTATAATTTTGATGGCTTCTTTCATTTCATTGATTCGTACTAAATACCTCGCTAATGAATCTCCCTCTTTTTGCCATTGAATTTCCCAATCGAACTCGTCGTAACACTCATAATGATCAATTCTACGAAGATCCCACTGAATTCCAGAAGCGCGTAGCATTGGCCCTGATAAACCCCAATTTATGGCTTCTTCTGTGTCAATAATACCTACGCCTTCAGTTCGTTCTAAAAAAATTGGATTCCGTGTAATAAGCTTTTGATATTCATCAATTCCGGTTAAAAAATAATCGCAAAAATCCAAACACTTGTCGATCCAGCCATAGGGTAGATCCGCAGCGACCCCTCCGATACGAAAATAATTATGCATCATGCGCATCCCGGTAGCAGCTTCGAATAGGTCATATATCAATTCTCGTTCTCGAAAAATATAGAAGAAAGGAGTTTGTGCTCCAATATCTGCCATAAAAGGTCCAAGCCATAACAAATGTGAAGCGATGCGACTCAACTCCAACATAATAGTCCTGATATAGCTAGCCCTTTTAGGTACTTGAATATTTCCTAGCTGTTCGGGTCCATTTACGGTTATGGCTTCTGTGAACATAGTAGCTAAATAATCCCAACGTGTTACATAAGGTAAATATTGTATAATTGTTCGATTTTCTGCAATTTTCTCCATCCCTCTATGTAAATAACCCAATATTGGTTCACAGTCAATAACATCTTCACCGTCCAGAGTAACAATAAGTCGAAGAACACCATGCATTGAGGGATGGTGAGGCCCCATATTGACTATCATGAGGTTTTTTTTCATAGTTGGTGCAATCATAAGTTTTTTCCTGAATCATTCTTGCATATAGTGCTTAACTTAAAGTAAAAAGAAGTTGAAAACTAGGAAATTGTGCATCAAATTAACGCGTTTTTTTTTCTCGACTATCTAACCCACGAATTAATTCTTTATAGCGTTCTATATTTTTTTTTGACAAATAGTTCAGCAGGCGTTTACGTTTTCCCAAAATTTTGCGCAATCCTCTCTGAGATGACGAGTCTTTTTTGTGCAATTCCAAATGTGAAGTAAGTCTTCTTATTTTGTTAGTGAAGTTGACTACTTGAAATTCAACGGACCCCCTATTACCTTTGTTTTCTTTTTGAGAAATAACCGAAATTAATGATGGTTTTACCATAAACAAATTGAGTTCTCCTTTTTTACAGATATGGATTTTAACGAGTCACAATAATGCCGCACATTGTATATAGTATATACAATAATCGAATCCAAACTTGTTTATTACCTCCTAATTCTATTTTATTAATTCAAATCAACCAATCCTATTTTCAATTGGATTTTTTAGATTTAGGGATCGAAAAGGAGTAGTCCATTTTTGGATCGAAGAATTTTATTGAATTTCGATGTAAAAAAAAAGTTTGTTGAATCAGTTCAAGATCGATTTTTTACTTTCTTGTTGCCTACTAGACAATAAAACACGAGAGCTGTGTGTTTTGTTTATGTTATCCCCTCTACTCTCTATTTATGTTATCCCCTCTACTCTCTATATATACTATATAATAGATAATAGAATTTTAATATTAAAATGGATTTTTTTATACTTACTCTAGGACCGAAGATATATAAAAAGTTTATTATTCACGCATTTTCAATTGGGAATAGAACTGTAGCCTTAACATATTCAAACGACTGCCGTTAGTGGTATTAAACCAATAACGATTCATACAAGCCAAATCTTCTAATCGATAATTAGGCCAAACAAATCCCTTAAATTTCATTAATTGATTTTTCTCTGTATCAAGGTCGTTATTGTCGTTTGAAACTTGTTCGCTATTTTTCACATTCTTTCCATTACAAACTAGTATATTTTTTTCTACATCTTTATTCTTTGAATTTAAATAAATACAAATTCTAAAAGTTCTACAATGTCTAAGGGATAAAATATTTTCAGGAATAACCAAATCAAAATTTTTGTTTATATTTGCAGTTATTCTTTGATGTGGTGAAATAATTTCAGCCAAATGGGACTTAGAAACGTATCTTTGTTCTTGGTCTTTTTGATTAGTTTGGTGCTTACTCTTATGAATCAAGCAAATATTTATGATTTGATACATAATAAACTGTCCGTCTTTTTTTCCAGACAGACGAATGGGTTCTATAATTAGTGCTTTCTTGTTCAGCAATTCTTTAAGAGTTAAATTTGGATCAATCAACATTATACTCAAATTCAGTTCTTTTTTTTGAATGGAAGATAAGGTAATCCTTTTTGGATCCATTAGTTTAAGCAGGAGACAATATACTTTGATATTACTAAGCATTTTTTGAGTCAAAGCATTATTCCCGCGCAATTGAAAAATAAAATAACGTTTCAGGAATAAATCGAGTTCTGCTTCTATCTTACTTTTGTATTGTTTGATGTTTTTCCCTTCTGATCTTGTAGAATCTTCTTCAATATCATTTTTTTGCGGGGTAAGAGATTCAGGGTCTTTTTGGTTTTGGGGTTCCTTTTCATCTTTATTTGGAGGTTTTTTTTTCGATAATAGTAAAACGTTGTCCTTTTCTTTGGTTTTTTTATTTTCACTCCTATTTTTTTCATTTATATTCAAATTTAAAAGAAGTAATTTGCTTGGTATACACCACGGTGTTTTTTTATATATCTTATAAAGGAAGATAAATTCGGAGAAGAACCAAAGTTCAGGATTTCCTATGCCACCCTTTCTACTTTCTGCATTCATTCCCATCCAATCGGAAAACCCTTTCTGGGAATTTGTTCGTTTGATTTCTGGAAGATTAAGAAAACTAAGAATTTTTTTTAAATTATTTCTATAAATTTGAGTATTTATGGACGTAAGCCAAGTTGCAATATCATCTTTTTCTCTAAGATCAAATTTGAGGATTTGACAATCGAAATATTTTTTATCAACATCCTTTTTCGTATATAAAATATCATCCCGACCATTTAAAAGAGCTCTGTTATTCAACATTTCAAAAAGTGTTTCTTTAGGCTTGTTCAAAGAAATCTCTTGGTTATTATTTCCTTGAAAGGCTGGTCTGGAAAAAAAAGATTCTTTTTCAGAATTTAAAAATTTATATGCTAAAAGATCATAATTAGAGAATTTTGAAAAATTCTCTTTATTTTTTTTATTATATAATGAATATATTGATAATTTTTTTTTTAAAGGAATTAATTGTAATTGGTCTTTTTCATCTGAATCCCATTTACTTGTATTTTCCTTTTGAATTATACGACGTTGATGAACTCGATTTCGACGTTTTTTTGGTATTAATCCAGATCGTTTGATCTCAGATAAATCGTATTGATAATGTTCTCTTAACCATTTTTTCCATTGAGTTATTTCATAACTCGGCATTTTTTTATGGTTTAATTGACAACGAACTATTATAATTCCTTGTCTTGCAAAGGAAGCCTTTTTGACAAAAGGGCGGATTCCTTTATATTGGTAAACGAATTTATAAGGGTTTTTTATTTTAAGTTGTGATAATTTTAAAAATACATATGCTTGTGATATGTAGGATACATCATAAAAAATATATGAATTGGTTTTACTTTTATCAAGAGTACCTTTTTCAGGTGAAACAGATGGCATTGGGTTGTTCTTTTTTTGAGTAATTATTTCTTGTTTTCTTTTATTCTTGGAAATAGATTTACCAAAATTTTTTTTTGTTGCTTCAAGACAAAGTTCTGTAATCATTTTACATCTAACAATGATAGGTAAACAAATATTAATGACACATAAAAGAATATTTGTGTAGATTCTTTCAAACAAAAATTTAAAAAAAAGATAGAATTTGTCGATTAATTGTATATTTTTTCTTTGTATTATTTCTCTTTTTTGTAATTTTTTACTTCTACTAATACTAAGATTATTTTTTTTTGGAGTTACTTTAATTTTAAATATTTCTTTTAACCTTAAAAATAAAAATCGAATTATTTTGCCTTTGTACAATTTTTTTTTTTTTTCAAGTTCTTTAAAAATCGGTTTAAAAAAGCTAGGTCGTTTTCGAGGCGAACCAAAAGGAAATTCAGATTCCTTTCCCCAAATTGTTAAAAAACAAAAATCATCGTTTTCTTTTGTATTATTGATTATAGTTTTCTGAGAGGATCGTAATTTAGATTTGCGCCAAGGTTTCATACAGAAAGGAAATACGATTTTTATCTGAATACCATCTGTTAACCAATTTTTTGGAAATTCGG